TGTGACTGAAGGTGCACGTTTGTTTTTTCAATAGAAAAAAGAGGAAGGAGCTCTTTGAAGAATGGGATTAAAGAAAAGGGAATTTAAGATACAAACAAATAAAAAAAATAAGTTTAGAACCCTCCCCCTTTTTTTTTTTGGGGGGGGGGATATTCTCATATATTTCTTTTGTATTGTTTTGGCGGCATGGCCGAGCGGTAAGGCGGGGGACTGCAAATCCTTTTTCCCCAGTTCAAATCCGGGTGTCGCCTGACCGACAAGAGAATTCAAATAGTTTATTCCGTTTTTTTGATAGAAAACTTGACAATTTTTCCAGCAGAAGCAAGCGGGGGGAAAGGACTCTTGAGACTTGTTTGATTCTAAATTCTAAGCATCGGGAGGTTTGTTTTGTTCTCTAAAATGCTGTAAATCTTTTCATCTCGGATTCAAGGAAAGGATTCTAGTAGTGAAAAGGAATCGATAAATCTTGAAATGATAGTCCTTCCACTCCACTACTACTGTAGTGTCCGTCTACTGACTGGATCCTGTTAGTAACATTCATTACCTTAATACTTCCAAGGATGTCTCCGGATATTTTGTTTATGCTTAATGTTTTCCGATTCTACTAGAAATCAGATAAGAACTTGTTAGATGTCCTAATTGGATTTATTGGATTGTTTCGTCAATGGTGTTAGGCCAGAATCCCTTTCCCTTTTTGACTCTGTACCAGTGATTCCACTATTATTATAGTATTATTAGTGAATAATACAATATAATACAATACAAAAAAAAAAAAATAAAATAATACAAGAAGAATTAGTGAACAATAATGAAATAATTCCTTCATATTGATAAGAGATAGGAGACAAAATTTACATGGATATAGTAAGTCTTGCTTGGGCTGCTTTAATGGTAGTTTTTACATTTTCCCTTTCACTCGTAGTATGGGGAAGAAGTGGACTCTAAAGGTACTACTAATTGAGTTAAGGGATCAAACTCAAATCAAACTGTATCAATTGTTTTCTATTTATAGCTGGGTTCTGAAATTTTTTGAATTTAACTATTCAATTGGAATTTAAGTATTTAATTAATACTAATTAACTGAATTCAAAAATATCTGCATTTCGGAATTCTATTGTATTCTAGTGGTGTAATGTATTCTATGGATAATATAGAAATAGAAAATACTCTTTCAATCAAACAAATATTTTAATTATTCCCATGTTCCTATTTTGAAAGTCAAGGGAATACAAATAATAGGAAATTGACTCCTATTCCAACCGAATTCTTCCTAAAATTTCTATTTTGATGAACTGGCTCTTACCAAAGTTATATATGGAAAATGAGGAACCGCGGAACCCCCCCACCCCTACTCTATTTTTTTTGTCCACTCCTTTTTTTTTTTCAAAGAGAAAAGAAAATAGTTCTTTTATTAGTTATTAAGCGGATACAAAATTTCTATAGGAAAAAAAATTGCTGTTCCCTTAGGCGAGTACCATATTACGTATTTACCGCTTATTTTATTATTTGTATTTTAGGTTCGAAATTGGATTTATGCTTTATTGAACTCATTTCATATCATGGTTCAAACGTTAAAAATCGGTTGGGTTTTACCACCAATCTTTTCGAAATACGAAAAAGTTTCTCATAGAACCCCCGGATCATCTGTCAACTATTTAATCAATTACTTCTTCGGAATGCTAAAAAGATTACTTGATTTTTTTTTTAATATGATACCGGGATTGGTCTTGAAAATAATCAGAAATCTATAAATTAGTCTATAAATTCGAATCGGAAGAATAAGAGTTGCCTTTTGATTATTTCAGATTGATTGGAACTAATACAAATCAAATAGATGAAACAAAGAAAAAAAACTTGGGACGCTATGCCATGTACATTACAGATATGTAATGGATATGCTATATATTTCTATATATATAAAATATGAAGAATATATAGAATATGAAGATATATATGGATATGAAGATCCATATTAAACCTCTATTTTTATAGAGTAAAACTTTATACACTACAATAATAGATAGCAATAATAGATAGATAGTATGGTAGAAAGAAATAGACTTGATTTCTTTCTACCACACTATCAGATTTCATAGAATTCTACTGATTCTAGTACGATCATTTTATTTAAGACTAAGACCCGAAATTGAAATCCTTTTTCATTTTTTTTTATTCAATCATTGCATTGATAAGAATTAAGAAGTCATGTTTAAGTAAAATTAGTCACTTTGACTTACCGTTTTTACGTAAATTATAAGTAAAAAGGCAGTAGGAACTAGAATGAACAGTGCAGTAGCAATAAATGCGAGAATATTTACTTCCATAATCTCTATGTTTTATTTCTCTTTCATTTCCAATAAATAACTCGGGATTTAATCCCATAGAGATGATAAATCTTTCGTCGGTAAATTCAATGGTATAAATTACATCTCAATGATATCAAATCGGATCAATATCATGAATAACAATATCTGAGCTATCAAATCGATTCATCGTCGAGAATTGAATAGTATAACATAGGAAAATCTTTTATCCACACCAAATTCAAAAATTTGATTTCTGATGCAATCAATAATTCCTTTTCTTTTTTATTTTAAGAGTTTTTTTTCTTTCTTCGTCGGAACCTTTACCTTAAGCTAAAATAAAAAAGAAAGAAAAAAAAAAAAAAAGAGGGATCCCTGTTAGGAATGAAATTATGTTTGTTATTTTTATTCCCTTTCACACACGAAATGAATTGATGTCTTTTTTTATTGGATTTGTATCCATCGGGACTGACGGGGCTCGAACCCGCAGCTTCCGCCTTGACAGGGCGGTGCTCTGACCAATTGAACTACAATCCCAGGGAAAAAAGCGTACAGCATACATATTCTTACGATTTCATTCAAACCCTTTCTATTTCGATTTTAGATTCGAATCGTCGTGCTGTAACTGACAGAGGCGGGACTTATTTCTATATTGATATCTATATGGATATGCACTTTAGCGAGATCGACACGGATTACTCGTAATCCGTTCGTTATTGCCAAATCGATTGAAAAATGAATCAATGAAAAAAAAAAAAAGAGTCTTTTTTATTTATTTACTTTAATCCTTTCCTTAGACTTTAGACTTACAGATCCTGATATGAATCTAGATCATTAGCAAGATCCGAATTTGTGGAAAAAATACGTAATACAGAATAAAATAAATAGCGCTAGGGATGTATCATATTTTTATTCTTCCGTATCACAGAGCGCATCGGTCATTTCCGGAGAACAACAAATGGGTTATATCATTTCATGGTGGATCGGCAAATTATTGGGCCGAGCTGGATTTGAACCAGCGTAGACATATTGCCAACGAATTTACAGTCCGTCCCCATTAACCGCTCGGGCATCGACCCAGGAAGAATCAATTTCAGTCTTTATTGATAATCCGTGATCAACTTCCTTTCGTAGTACCCTACCCCCAGGGGAAGTCGAATCCCCGCTGCCTCCTTGAAAGAGAGATGTCCTGAACCACTAGACGATGGGGGCATACTTGCCCGACCGCCATCATACTATGAACATAGTATGAACAGTTTTTTGAAATTGTCAATATAATGGAATGATATGATTCGATCAGAAGGATCTTTCCGTCTTTGATAATTCCATAGAATTTTTTTATTCATCATTTAGATTTCGAAATTGTTCATTCCAATCGCCACTCTATAATTCTAAAAAAAAAATAAGTAATACGAAAGAAAACGAAAGAAAGATAGGATCCTTTCAGAGAATGATTGGTTTGCTGGAAAAGGCGAGGGGTTTAAACTTCATTTCTTTCACTTTCATTCATTGTTAAGATTCGGTAGGTATATTTCTATCTCACACTAAGCCGGGAAATAAAAAAACGATAATCAATCTGGAAATCAGGTAAGAAAAGAAGGATAGGGATCAACAAGTTATTGAAAATTCTTTTTTCAATAAGAATTTGGTTGAGGGACAGGACAAATTGAATCCATTTATCAGCGATTCGATGAAATATTTAAAATTGTGGGTACATGTATCAATGAAATGAATTTCGTTATGATGAGGATCACTTCAATTCGAATCGGTTTTGAAATAATTCATTCCATTGATATTTATCAAATCCCAATAAACCATTTTATTAACTATACTCTATTCACTAGGTAAATCCAATTTTTTATTCCTTAATGAGCCGCTATGCGGATAAAATATATCTATGTACATATATTCTAATCTTCTCTATATAATCTTATCTATATAATCTTATCTATATAATAAGTATATGCAGTAACAAATATATGTACTAGACTCATAGTGGCTAGTTCCTTATAACGGAATTGAATCAAACGGGGCCCTTTTAACTCAGTGGTAGAGTAACGCCATGGTAAGGCGTAAGTCATCGGTTCAAATCCGATAAGGGGCTTTTTCCTTTTTTCATAAAACTCCAGCAGTAGTATTCATATTTGAAGGAAGAATAAAGATATTGTTGATATTTGTAATAAAAAAACTAAGGAATCGTATAATTTCATTAGAAAATCATATAATTTCATTAGAAAATGGAATTATGAATTCGAATTCTAATAAGTTATCGTTATCATTCTAATGAATTCGAATTATAGTAATTCTAGTTAGAAAGTGGAACATTTTGATTATTATTTTTTTATAATGAATAATGATAAGTCATCTCCTTGAATTGCCAGATATTCCTATTTTCTATTATTCCAATCAAAATCAATTGGAAAGATTATATAAAAAAAAAAGTAAGTGGACCTAACCCATTGAATCATAACTATATCCACTATTCTGATATTCAAATTCGATAGAGATGAAATTCGAACAGTGGATCTTTTTTTATTTTGTTTTTCATACTTCTTTTTCTTTGGTTTGGACTCCGTAAGAATCTGTCGATACTTCCGATTCAATCTAGAGGTTCTATAGGAATAAATTGCTATTTCCTTCCTCCACGCAGAGGGGCTTATTCCAAATTCGAACATACAAGTCATTTTCATTTTAAAT